ATAAAGTAAGCTAATTATAAGCTAGTGGGTTCATACCCCAACAATGAATAAATTTCCTTTATTAATATTTTACCAAATAATAATTTTATCATGAGCTTTATTATCCTCAATTTTGATAGGGATTTCATCCTCCTATTGATTTCCCATATGAATATCCTTAGAAATTAATATAATAATATTTATCCCTATAATAAACTCTAAAAACTTTCTCTCATCTAATAGAATAATAAATTATTATATTATCCAATCTTTTTCATCTTCACTATTTCTTCTATCCTCTCTTCTTTTATCTATTCTCCCTAATAATATACTAATTTTTATAATTTTAATTTCCATAATAATCAAATTAGGAGTAGCCCCATTTCATTCATGATTCACCCAAATTTCAGAGGGACTAAACTTTTTTCCATTTTTTACTCTGCTAACCTTTCAAAAAATTATTCCTTTGTTTATTATTTCTATTTATAATCATATTTTTATAATCCCATTTATTGTTTTATCAAGAGTAATAGGATCTCTTAGAGGATTAAACTATACTTCTATAAAAAAAATTTTAGCTTTTTCTTCTGTTTCCCATTTATCATGAATGATATCATTAATTATCACAAATCAAGATTTTTGAATTCTGTATTTATTAATCTACACATTAATTTTAATAAAAATCTCATTAAGTTTTAGAAATAATTTAATTCTCACTATCAATAATTTGAATTCAAAAAAAGAAACCTTATTAAATAAAATCTCTATGATTTCTTTATTCCTTTCTCTCGGAGGATTGCCCCCATTTTTAGGCTTTCTTATAAAATGAATCTCAGTAATTTTGATTATAAAAAATTTACCCATAATTCTATTTATTTTAATCCCCTCATCTCTTATTAATCTATTTTTTTATACCCGTGCTGTCTACCCGTCACTAATAAAATTAAATATTTTCATAAAACCTTTCCAAATTTTTAATAATCTTAAGTTAAATTGATCCTTTTTATTAAACTTTCTAGTCATTGTCATTTTGGCCCCAACAATCTTAATTGTTTAAAGATTTTAAGTTATAAAAACTATATACCTTCAAAGTATAAAATAATTAATAGAATTAAATCTTAAACTTGGTAGTTTTCGTTAAATTTGCAATTTAATATTTTTATTTATAAAATATAAGATTTTCTATTTAATATAGTAAAAGAATTTTCTTCATTAATAAATTTACAATTTATAGCTTAGATTTTCAGCCATTTTACCGCGATGACTCTTTTCTACTAATCATAAAGACATTGGGACTATATACTTAATTTTTGGGAGATGATCTACAATAGTAGGAATATCAATAAGAATTCTAATTCGGACTGAATTAGGTCAACCTGGTTCCCTAATCGGTAATGACCAAATTTACAATGTAATTGTAACAGCCCATGCCTTTATTATAATTTTCTTCATAGTTATACCAGTAATAATTGGGGGATTCGGTAATTGACTAATCCCTATTATATTGGGGGCACCTGACATAGCCTTCCCACGTATAAACAATTTAAGTTTTTGACTTTTACCCCCCTCTTTATTTTTATTAATTAATTCTTCCCTGATTGAGAGGGGAGCTGGGACAGGATGAACAGTATACCCACCTCTTTCATCAAACATTTCACACTCGGGACCATCAGTAGATATAGCAATTTTTTCCCTTCATTTAGCCGGTATCTCATCAATTTTAGGAGCAATCAATTTCATTACAACAATCATTAATATACGCTCCCCAGCAATAAGAATAGAACGAATACCTCTGTTCGTTTGATCAGTTTTCATTACAGCCATCCTTCTTCTTCTATCACTTCCTGTTCTTGCTGGAGCTATTACTATATTATTAACAGATCGAAATTTCAATACTTCATTTTTTGACCCATCTGGGGGTGGAGATCCAATTTTATACCAACATTTATTTTGATTTTTTGGACACCCTGAAGTATACATTTTAATTCTCCCGGGATTTGGGATAGTATCACACATTATTTGTTTTCACACAGGAAAAAAAGAACCATTCGGGACATTAGGAATAATTTACGCTATATTAGCAATCGGATTTTTAGGATTCATTGTCTGAGCACACCACATATTTACCGTGGGTATAGATATTGACACTCGAGCCTACTTCACAGCTGCAACTATAATCATTGCTGTTCCTACAGGAATCAAAATTTTCAGTTGACTAGCTACTCTCCATGGATCTAACATTAATTATAATTCTTCGATACTTTGAGTTTTAGGCTTCGTTTTTCTATTTACTTTAGGAGGCTTAACAGGAATTATTTTAGCAAATTCATCTATTGATATCATCCTTCATGATACATATTATGTAGTAGCCCATTTTCACTACGTCCTCTCAATAGGGGCTGTATTTGCAATCATAGGTTCTATCACACACTGATTCCCCTTATTTTTTGGAATAAATTTTAATTCACTTTGGTTAAAAATCCAATTTTTTTCTATATTTATTGGCGTAAATATAACTTTTTTTCCTCAACACTTTTTAGGATTAAGAGGTATGCCTCGACGATATTCTGATTACCCAGATTTTTTTTCTAAGTGAAATTTAGTTTCTTCTATAGGAAGAATAATTTCATCAATAAGAGTAATTTTTTTTATTATTATTATATGAGATGCTATCATATCTAAAAAATTAATTTTTATTTCACAATTTTCAAATTCCTCAAATGAATGACAATTAAATTTTCCCCCCTCCGAGCACACCTTTAACCAAAATAATATTTTCATCAAATAGAAAAACCAATGATAACATGATCCAACATTATATTTTCTAACGCAAATTCCCCTATTATAGAGCAAATAATTTTTTTTCATGATCATTCTATATTGATTATTATAATAATCACAATTATCACATTATATATAATTATTAATATTATATTAAACTCATTCTCATCTCGTTTCCTAATAGAAGGCCAAGAAATTGAAACTATTTGAACAATTATCCCAGCTATTACATTAATTTTTATTGCTTTACCTTCCCTTCGTTTACTTTATATACTTGATGAATCTTACTCACCCTCTATCACAATTAAAATTATCGGCCATCAATGATACTGGTCATACGAATTCTCTGATTTCAACATTGAATTTGATTCCTTTATAATCCCCCCCGATCTAATAAATAAAAACTCATTTCGTTTATTAGACGTAGATAACCGAATAATTATTCCTTTTAATTCCCAAATTAAATTTCTTATTACATCAGCAGACGTAATTCATTCATGAACCATCCCATCCTTAGGAATAAAAATAGACGCCATCCCAGGACGCTTAAATCAATCATTTTCCTTTTCTAACCGACCTGGAATATTTTTTGGCCAATGCTCAGAAATTTGCGGAGCTAATCACAGATTTATACCTATTTCTATAGAAGTTACCTCACCTAATAATTTCATCAAATGACTAAAATCCTTTTCATTGAATGGCTGAAAATTTAAGCACTGGTCTCTTAAACCATTATATAGTGATAATCACTTTCAATGAAAAAACTAGTTAAAATTTTACAAAATAACATTAGAATGTCAATCTAAAATTACTTTCCAGTGTTTTTTAATGCCTCAACTTTTTCCAATAAATTGAATTCTATTGTCTATTTTATTTTCTTTTATTTTGGTCCTATCTTTAATCAATTTGTATTTTTTTATAATAAAATCAAAAAAATTAGTTTCCCCCCACAAACTTGCTGATATATATTTATTTAAATGATAATAAACTTATTCTCAATTTTTGACCCCTCTTCTTCACCAAATTTCAGTCTTAATTGATTGTCTTGTTTTTCATTAATTTTTCTAATTCCTTCATGATTCTGGATAGTGTCATCACGTTACCAAATATTTTGAAAAACTATTTTTTTAAAAATCACTGAAGAAATCAAAAATAATCTTTCATTAAAATTGCAAAAATTCATCCCAATTTATATTTCTATTTTTTTTTCAATCTTAATATTTAATTGTTTGGGTTTAATTCCATATGTTTTTACACCATCAAGACATATTATTTTGACAATAATTATAGCCTTTCCTATTTGGATAACTCTTATACTCAAAGGGTGGATTACTTCATTTAGAAAAATAATAACACACCTAGTCCCTTTAGGGTCTCCTATAATACTAACATCATTTATAGTATTGATCGAAACCATTAGAAACATAATTCGACCTATTACCTTGTCCATTCGCCTATCCGCTAATATAATTAGAGGACATTTACTTATTCACCTTCTTTCTTCCATTCCTTTCCTCTATCCTAAAAGAATATTTTTTGTTATCCCCATCATAATATTTCTTATAATCTTAGAAACAGCTGTTGCTATAATTCAAAGATATGTATTTATTACATTATCATCACTTTACACTAATGAAATTTAATAACCAATGATATTTCACCCTTTCCATATAGTAGAAAAAAGACCTTGACCATTCATAAGATCTGTTTCATCTATTATAATTACTACAAGAAGAATTATAATTCTTCATTTTTCATTTTCTCATATTATTTCTTTGACAATAATCATTTTATTATTTACTCTTTTTCAATGATGACGAGACGTATCTCGTGAAGCAGCTCTCCAGGGGCACCACTCATCCTATGTGTTATGGGGACTAAAATTAGGAATAATCTTATTTATTATTTCAGAAATTTTTTTTTTCATTTCATTTTTTTGAGCTTTTTTTCATAGAAGATTATCCCCAAACATCGAAGTCGGGTCAATATGACCCCCAAAAAATATTTTTCCATTTAATCCTTTTGAGGTCCCCCTCCTTAATACAACTATTTTAATCTCTTCAGGAATCTCTATTTCTTGATCTCATCATAGAATTATCAATAAGAACTTTAATCAAGCCTTTAATGCTCTATTAATTACTATTTTAATAGGATTAACTTTCTCTTGCTTACAAATATGAGAATACACACAAGCACAATTTTCTATAAGAGATAGAATTTTTGGGTGTACTTTTTTTATAACCACAGGTTTCCATGGTCTTCATGTACTTATAGGAACAACTTTTTTAAGTGTTTCTTTAGCTCGAATAAATAAAAATTTAATTTCGTCATCTCATCACTTCGGATTTGAAGCAGCCGCATGATATTGACATTTTGTAGATGTAGTATGATTATTTTTATTCACATTTATATACTGATGAGTTTTTTGTTTAATTAGTATAACATAAGTACATTTAATTTCCAATTAAAAAGTTTTTTTTTAAAAAATTAAACAATGAAATTAATAACAATAATTTTAATCCCCACAATAATTACTTTAATTTCTCTAATAATTTCCCTAAAAAGATTAAAAAATAGAGAAAAACTATCCCCTTTCGAATGTGGATTCGACCCATTTTCTCTGTCACGTGTTCCTTTCTCATTAAAATTCTTTTTAATTGCCGTTATTTTTTTAATTTTTGATATCGAAATTGTAGTAATCCTTCCATTTCCATTACTATCATTTAATAAAAATTTATCATTTTTAATATCATTCACCATTATTAACATTCTCATCAGATGAGGTCTGATTTATGAGTGAAATAAAGGCATAATAGACTGATTAAAATAAAAGAAGAGTATTTAAAGTTATAAAATCTAATTTGCAATTAGAAATTGAATTCTCCTTTTCTAAAAATAAAGCGATACTCAAATTGCAATCAGTTTCGACCTGATCCTAGATGAACTCTATTTTTTTAATAGAAGCCAAAACCCCTGAGGCTATTCACCGTTAATGAATAAACTGATTATTTCCTATTAAAAAGATTAATTTATAGACTTCTAATCTATTAAATAATGATATTCATTTAATCTTTATTTTTATAGTGTAAATCAATAACACCTAACATTTTCGTTGTTAAAATGAATTCTCTAAAAATACTCTTAAAATACAATTTTCTTTACATTTTCAGTGTAATATTTTTTTTGTTATAAACTATAAGAATATATCATTAAAGCTAAAGCCAACATTCTTAAATATAAAAGAGTCAAAGATCTCAAAAATCTGTCTCTTAACCAAGTAACAAAATAACTATTTTTTTTAAAAATATAATAAGAACCCCCTGGGCCTAATTCTTCGGCCCATTTCCAATCATTTTCTGAAAAAATTCTTAATTTTTTAAAAAATTTTATAAAAATTAATCTTGAAAAAATTGATATAAACCATATTCTTCTTAAAAAATAATAAATATTTTTTATAAAATAACCTCTTATTTTGACTACATATATCAAATAAAAAAGATAAAAAGAAAATATTAAAAGAATTATTCTAAATATCTTTCTAAAATTAGATAAAATTAGTAAATCTTCGTATGTCAGCATAACCCACCTAAATAAATTACCAAAAATAATAACCATAAATCTTAATATATAAATAGGAAACAATATAAAAAAATTGGAACTTTTGGAGAAAAACCTCTTAGTAAAAACCCCCTTTCATACAATATAATATATTATTCGTAAACAATAAATCATAGTTAATGATGTCCTTAAAATAACAAATACAATTATTATAAAATTATTTATATTTATATAAATAAATTCTAAAATTAAATCTTTTGAATAAAAACCCCCAACAAATGGAAACCCAAAAAGAGATAATATAGACAAGCCTATACAACCCGAAATCACAGGCCTTGACATAAAAAATCCCCCTAAAAATCGGATATCTTGAATACCTGAAAAAGTATGAATAATAAAACCTGCACAAAGAAATAATATAGACTTAAATAATGCATGCATTAAAAGATGAAAAAATGCCAACTCTATTTTCCCAAGAGATAAAATAAACATAATTATCCCTAATTGGCTAAGAGTAGAAAAAGCAATAATTTTTTTAAAATCTATTTCTATATTTGCCCCTACTCCAGCTATAAATATAGTTATTCTTGATAAAACTAAAAGAATATCAGAATAAAACTTAAACTCAAAAAGAATATTAAATCGAATTAAAAGATAAATACCAGCAGTTACTAAAGTTGAAGAATGAACTAATGAAGATACTGGAGTAGGGGCAGCCATGGCTGCCGGTAGCCATGCTGAAAAAGGAATTTGGGCTCTCTTTGTTATACCTGACATTATTACAAAAATGCCACAAATTGTAATAACCTCTTTCACTCTGGTTATATCAAATCTTCCATAATTTATCAAAAAAATCACTGACATCATAAGGGATACATCCCCAACCCGATTCATCAAAACAGTAATTATCCCTGAATTATAAGAATTTCTTCTCTGATAAAAAATTACTAAACAATAAGACACTAACCCTAACCCATCCCAACCCAAAATAATTATAATTATATTAGGGGAAACAATTAACAATAATATTGATAATACAAATAATAAAACTATATAACAAAAATAATTTTTTCCTGACTCTTCTATCATATACTCATGTCTGTAAATAATCACTAAAGATGAAATAAGAATTACTACAAATATAAAACCCCTTCTTACTCAATCTAATAATAAATATAACTTAATTTCTAAAGATAAAAAATTTCCCAAATAAAATTCAACTAAAATAACATTGTGTATGAAAATTAGATAAATAAATAAAGAAAAAAATATGATTCTATTTAATATTAAATAATATCCTCATTTTAAAAAAATTACTCAATGATTTTTTCATCTATAAATCCACAATTTATAATTTTTAATTTAAACTAATCAAGTTACTTTAAATTCATCTTATAAATAATTCCATTTTGAGAACTCAAATAAACAAAGGAAAAAAATGTAAAAATAAAACTGTATGTTCTCGAACTGAAATTAATTTAGACGCTCAAAATACCCACCCTTCCCCATGATTAATGTAACTAAAAAGATATAAAGAGTAACCTGCTCTTAAAAACAATAAAATTATTAAAGGAAATAAAAATAATATTCTAAATTTTAATAATCTTCCTACCAATAAAATTTCCCCAAAAATATTTATTGAGGGGGGAGCTGCTATATTAACAATTCTTAACAAAAATCATCACATAGATAAAGATGGGAAAATTTTATTTATTCCTTTTAACAACAATAATCTCCGAGTAGAAAACCGCTCATAGAGAATATTCCCTAAACAAAATAAACCTGAAGAACATAACCCGTGGCCCAATATAAGAACTAAACTACCAAAAGAACTAAAAAAATTCATTCTTAATGAACCCCCCAGTACAACCCCTATATGACAAACTGAAGAGTAAGCAATTAAGGCTTTCACATCAGTCTGGAATATACACACTACACCTACAAAAACTCTCCCTAAAATTGAAATTGTTATTAAAACATGCCCGTATCCTACCAACTCATTAACAAAAAATATTTTAAATCGATAAATTCCATAAACTCCTAGTTTTAGTAAAACAGCAGCTAGAATTATAGACCCAGAAATAGGGGCTTCAACATGAGCCTTAGGTAATCATAAATGTATAAAATATATAGGAACTTTAACTAAAAATCCTAATATTATTAAAAAAAATATAGTTCCTATATATTTTATACACATAAAGTCTATAAATAAATAATTCAAACTATATTTACCATACAAAAACATTAAAATAAATAAAGGGAGTGACCCAAACAAAGTATATATTAATATATAAATACCAGCTTGAAGACGCTCCGGCTGGTTACCTCAATTAAAAATTATTATAATAATAGGAAAAAGAATAGATTCAAAGAAAAAATAAAATATTATTAAATTTATTCTAAAAAAACATATAAATAATAAAAATAACATTAAAAAAGTATAAAACTTAAAATACTTATTATCATAGACTATATCTTTGAACCTAGTTAAAAGCATTAAAATAACCACCCAAATTGACAACAAATATAAATTAAAACTTAAAAGATCCCCCCCTAATTCTAACAAAATCTCTGAATTTCTTACTAATCCGGCAAAAACTAAGACAAAAAAATAAAACAAAACAAAAATTAATTCAATACCAGAGAGATTAAAAGATATACAAACTATCAATACTAACGAAAATAATAATTTTAACATTTTAGTATAAAAAGAGATGAAACTTTATCATTTCCGTAGAAAAATCTTATAATTACTATTAAACTTAAACCTAACCCAGCCTCAGCCACAATTATTATTAAATAGACTAAAATTAATAAATAAGTATCAATTAAAACCACTAAATTAATTATTATAAATAACCTCAAATAAATAAATTCAAAACTTAACAATATAATTATTAAATGAAAACGATTTTTTAAAAAAGTTATTAACCCAATTAAATACATAAAAATTGACAATTCTAACATTAGTTATAATAATTTAAATAAAATAATGGTTTTGTAAACCAGATTTGAAGTATTCTTATAATATCAGAAAAGGAATCCTCTTTAAATATCCAAAATTTATGTACTTTAGTAATATTATACTATTTTCTGATATAAAATTCATAACATTTTTCTCTTTAACTTTTTTCCTTTTAAGACACCCCATATATATACTTATAACTATTATTATAGTAACTTTGCTTTCAGCAATTTTAATTTACAAAAGAATAAAAATCTTATGAATCCCCTTTATTTTTACTTTACTTATTTTGGGGGGGATATTTATTCTATTTCTTTATATAATCAGATTAATTCCAAACAAAAAATTATTTTTAAATAAAAAAATAATCATTGTCTTTATTTTATTTTTTGTTAATTTTTCTCCTTTCAATTCCCAAGAGATATCATTTTTATTAATAAATTTAAGTTACTCCCCATCTTCAATAAACATAATTGTACTAATAATAACCTACTTAATTATAACATTAATAGTAGTAATAAAAATCATAACATCATCTAATGCTCCTCTTACAACCTTATAACTAATGAACACAAAAAAACTTTTTAATCCTATCTCTAACCTCCCTACCCCATCCAACATCTCATTAATATGAAATATAGGATCTCTGTTAGGAATATGTCTTATAATCCAAATTATTAGAGGTCTATTTTTAGCAATAAATTTTTCAGGAGATGTAACCACAGCATTTAACATAATATCTCACATTTCTCGCGATGTAAACAATGGTTGACTGATCCGATCTATTCATTCGAATGGAGCTTCTATATTTTTTATCTTTATATATTTACACATCGGACGAGGAATTTATTATTCTTCCTTTTTTTTTTTAAAAACATGAATAACAGGAATCATAATAATCTTTATTCTTATGGCCACGGCCTTTCTAGGATACGTTCTCCCGTGAGGACAAATATCATTTTGGGGAGCCACAGTAATCACAAATCTATTTTCTGCTATTCCCTATATTGGCTCCACACTAACATACTGAATTTGAGGAGGATTCTCAGTTGATAATAGTACTCTTACTCGATTTTTTTCTTTACATTTTATTCTTCCATTCGTTCTTTTACTCATAGTATTAATTCACATTATAATAATTCATGAAAAAGGGTCATCTAATCCCCTTGGGTTAAATTTAAATATTGATAAAATCCCATTTCATCCATATTTTACTATCAAAGATATTTTGGGGGGCCTAATTGCTTTATTTTATTTTTCAATTGTAATTTTAATTACACCTTACATCTTAAATGACTCAGAAAATTTCAATATTGCTAATCCCCTTGTTACTCCCCCTCATATTCAACCTGAATGATATTTTTTATTCGCCTATGCAATTCTTCGGTCAATTCCTAATAAATTTGGGGGAGTAATTGCGCTAGTTATATCAATTTTAATTATCAGCACTCTCCCATTTACAATAAAAAATAAATTTTCCTCATTCCATTTTTTCCCGGGAAAAAAACTCTCATTTTGAGTAATAATTAACTTATTTCTTCTTTTAACCTTCCTAGGAGCTTGCCCTGTAGAATATCCATTTGTCATTATTAGTCAAATTTTAACTATTCTTTATTTCTCATTCTTCCTATTAATCCCAATATTATGACTTTTTAACTATAAATAAGTATATATTTTGAAAATATAAAAAAGAATTTTAAATTTCTAAAAGTCTTTTTTCTAAAATGGACACAAATAATTCTTATTATAATAACCTTTGTAAAACAAACAAAAAAAATTATCAAAATTCTAAAAGGTAAAATTACCTTTCATGCTAATATCATTAATTTGTCATAACGATATCGAACCAAAGTCCCCCGGACTAAAATAAATAAAATTATAATAATTACTACATAAATCATTATTAACCCCCTTGAACCTAAAAATAAATAAGATGTAATTAATCTAAATAAAATAATATTTCCATACTCTGCTATAAACAACAAAGCAAAATTTCATGAACCATACTCAATATTAAACCCTGAAACTAATTCTGATTCTCCCTCAGACAAATCAAAAGGTCTTCGATTTGTCTCAGCATAGCAAGATACTATTCAAACAACAAATAAATTTAAAAACCCCATAAACATTACTCAATAATCCTGGAAAAACCCAATATTAGTAATTCTATAACTCCCACAAAAAAAAATAGAACCAATAACAAGAATTGAAAATCTTACTTCATAAGAAATCACTTGAGCCACACCTCGATAAGCCCCTAACAAAGAATATTTTGAATTAGAAGACCACCCTCCCATTAAAATCACATAAACTCTCAATCTAGACACACATAATATAAAAACCAGCCCATATTCAATTAAAATTTGGTTATAATCCCAATTAAACAAAAATCATAATAATATTATTAAAATTAATGAAGTTAATGAAACACCTACATACACAAATATATTTATATATAATATTAAATTTATCTCCTTTCTAAATAACTTAATAGCATCCCTAAACGGCTGAAAAACTCCCCACAAACCCACTTTATTAGGGCCTTTTCGGATATGAGCATAGCCTAAAATTTTGCGCTCCAAGAGCGTAAAAAAGGCCACACTGACTAAAACACATAAAATCAAAAAAACAAAACTAATAAAAGAAATCATTATTAAAGGAAATCACTCATTGAGGAAGCTTAAATTCCTTGCATTTCAATTTTTTCTGCCACTTTAATAGAATTTATTTTACTAATTGGAATACCCATACTCAAATTCTAAATTTGATACAATTTTTTCTGCCAAATTAGTTAAAAACTTTTTAAAATTTTAAAAAATTAAAAAAATTAAAATTTTTTATTCCTTTCGTACTAAAAAAATAATCAAATTAATTAAGATAGAAACCAACCTGGCTTACGCCGGTCTGAACTCAGATCATGTAGGAAATCAAAAGTTGAACAAACTTCTTTTATTTAACTTCTCCGCCAATAAAGAATCCTAATCCAACATCGAGGTCGCAAACTATTTTATCAATATGAACTATCCAAAATTATTACGCTGTTATCCCTAGAGTATTTTTTTCATTTAATCGCTAAAAACGGAACCTATTAAAAAAAATTAAATATAAAAAGATAAACATTCTTTTCCCGTCGCCCCAACCAAATTTAATTTTTTAATATTAAATCAAAATTAAATCAAAATTCATAGGGTCTTCTTGTCCCTAATTCTTATTTTTGCTTCTTCACAAAAAAATTAAATTTAATTATTTAATTAAAGAAAGCTCTTAATTGTTCAACCATTCTCTTAGCACTCATTTAAAATCTTATTTCAATACCTTCGCATAGTCAAAATACCACGGCAATTTAAAAAATTCCATTGAGCAGATCATACATCTTATTAATGTTTCAAGATGAAATGTTTTTGATAAACAGCCAATTAAAATAATTTGCCGAATTCCTATAATATAAATTTAAACTTAAAAATTAAAATTGAATTTTAATTTTTAAAATATCATTTACTTATTTTTTAATAATTTTATTAAAAAAAAATTAATTTAATCATATAAAAAATCTTACTAAATAATTTAATTTTATTTAAAAAATCCTTTATAAAAAGACTAAGAAAATTTCATCCCTCAACTTAAATAAAATTTAATTTATAAAGAAATCTATCAAGCTTATCCCCCATAGACCTAATTATACAAAATTTTGTAAACAAAATCATATTAATAATTTCGATCTAAAATCGCATTATAATAACCAGATATCACCAAATGTGAATAAAATTTCATTACTATTAATATATTAATTTTTATATTTCCACATAAAAAATTTTATATTAATAGATCATTTTAGCTTCGGGAAATTAAAATATTTTAATTTCTTTAAAAAACCCTAATGCAAAAGGTACCAAAAAATGAACTTTTATTTTTTTAAAACCTATAAATATACTTTATCTTCCTCTTCAGTTCAAATTTCATAAAACCTCTTGAAAAAATACAAAAATAATATAATTTTTTATATTAATCACTTTAAAAATTATATAATTTTTAAAAAATAAAAATGGTTAAAAAATAACAAAATTTTCATTGTAAATGAAACATCGAAATGATTTCATTTTTTTTAAAAACACTTTCCAGTATTTTTACTATGTTACGACTTATCTCACCTATGAGAGCGACGGGCGATATGTACATATTTTAGAGCTTAATTCAAATATTCATAATATTAATATTTTACTATTAAATCCTAAAAAACTTTTCATTATTATAAATTCATCAAAATTAATGTAATTCACCTCATTCATAATTATAAGTTGCACCTTGACTTAATATATTTTCACTATGAAATTTTAATAATAATCATTCAATATAATTAATATAGTGGTATACAAACTGTCTTAACAAAATTAAGCAAGATCTAGGCGTTATGTCCATTACGGGGCAAATTCCTCTAAAAAGCTTAAAATACCGCCAAAATCTTATGATTTCATAAATTTTAATTACTAACAACATTAAGCTTAAAATAATAGGGTATCTAATCCTAGTTTAAAAATTAAATTCCTGTAAAATCAAATTTTTTTTAAAAAAAATCTATAAATTTCACCTCAATAGACTTCTAAAATCAAAATATAATTTTATTACAAATAATTAATGTAAAAAATAACTTACTTGTATAACCGCGGCGGCTGGCACAAGTTTAACCAAACCTAAAATTCAAATTTCTATTTTAATTATTTTAAAATAATAAAAATATCTTCTATTTAATAATCATCAAATAATTAACATTTTAATATATAAAGAAAATTCAAATAATTTTTACTTAAACTATAATTAAATTTATTATTTTTCCCTTCTTTTTTTTTATTTTAAGAAGGGAAAAATATAGTCTAGTTTAAAAAGCATTCCTATGCGTCTTCTTTATGTATGTAATTACAAATAATTAAAACTTATATTTCCGATCAAGGAAACAATGTTTCAGATTTTATATCTGAATTTATGTGAAGTAGGAGTGTCATCTCTAAATCTTTCGAATATATTTTATGATATGAATCCATGTCTTAAATTATCTTTCTAAGTTAATACAATGATATATAAATGAAATTGACAAGTGATGCTCCTTATATTTATATAAATGTTTATTGATTTAAAAATTCTCCAAAAATACAATTTTTATAAAAATATAACATTTTTTTAAAAATAAAATGCCTGAATAAAGGATTATCTTGATAGGATAACTTATGTAATTTTTTATTACTTTTATTAGTTTTAATAAAACTTAATTTATTACTTTTAAATTCAAAATTTAATGTGCGAAATTTAAACACCAAAAACTATTTTGT